TCTCGGGTTAAGGCAAATTACTATAATTCGTCCCCGTCGACGTATCAGTCGACATTTTTCGCAAATTTTACGAACCGAAGCTCTTATTTTCATATTTGTCATCCCTTAAATTTTGAATATACATACTTTTTTGAAGAAAATAAGTTTCTTTAAACTTTGAAATCGTGAATTTTATCTCTATGAAAGTGAAAGAAGTTTGAAAGTTGAAAAAAAAACTGACTAATTATTCAAATCTTTGTTTGTTACGGAGTCTATAAATTAGAAGTGCTCCAGCCGAATTATAAGTACTTAACACTATTTCTGGGCAGTATAGGTATGAAAAACTACGTTAGATCTTTCCTGAAATATAACCTAAAACCAGATTTTCATTATCTATAGGAACTTGGAACATACGATTGAAAAAGTGATTCATTAATTAAACCTTCCTGAATTGAATCCATTTTTTCATTCCATCTAAAATCTTCTTCAAGTATCAATTAATGTAATAATGTAAGGGGAATGATATTAAAAACCTATTCGCTCTCTTTTTTTCACAAATAAGAAATTGGGATCCAATTCAGATATCTGAAGGATTACCATATATAACACAAGATTTCTCCACCGATTCTTTCTATTCGAGCTTCCCGGTCGGTCATTATACCCCGAGAGGTAGAAAGAATTACAATACCCATCCCGCCCAAAATTCTAGGAATTTTTTGATAGTTAGAATAGATTCGTAAACCAGGTCGGCTGATCCGTTTTAAATTTAGACTAGTTCTATATGGTCCTTTCCTCTTTCTTCTATGTCGTAGGGTTAAAACCAAAAATTTTTTGGTACTTTCCTGGTGTTTCCTGAAATTTTCAATAAAACCCTCTCGTAAAAGTATTTTAATAATGTTTTCGGTGATGTTAGTGGATGTTATTCGAATGGTTCCTTTTCTATTCATGTCAGCATTTCGTATAGAGGTTATTATGTCAGCAATAGGATCCCTACCCATAATAAACTAAGATTTTGATTTCTCTCTAATTTTGATATAATCAACATACTCCTTTTTTTCTTTTTTTTTATTATTAAATTTTTATTTTAGAGGTATATTTTTAAAGGTAATTTACTAATTAATTTACTAATGAAATTCTATTTCATTTTTCTTCAAATACTATAACTATATCAATCATGGCCTCATCTTAATCTTACTTAATCTTAAAAGGTATGTCCTATATCAATCATGGCCTCATCTTAATCTTACTTAATCTTAAAAGGTATGTCTTATATTTTCTAATTTTTTCTCTTATAATACTTCAGGCGCTAATGAAACTATTTTAGTAAAATTAAACTGTCTCAATTCTCGGGCGATTGCACCAAAAATTCGAGTTCCCTTTGGATTTCCTTCTTGATCAATGACAACTGCAGCATTGTCATCATATCGTATTATCATACCGTTATCACGTTTGAGTTCTTTACAAGTACGTACAATTACAGCTCGGATTACTTCTGATCTTTCTAGAGATGAATTTGGTGCTGCTTCCTTGATCACAGCAACAATAACGTCACCAATATGAGCATATCGGCGATTACTATTCCCTATGATTCGAATACACATTAATTTTCGGGCTCCGCTGTTATCCGCTACATTCAAGTGGGTCTGAGATTGGATCATATCATTTTTTTTTTTAATCTGTTAAAGGAAAAAAAGATATATTGTTTGTCAAAAAAAAAAAAAAAGAAACTTGCGATTTTTTTTTAGCATCCCAAAACAAAAGTCTTTTTCTTTGAGTTCTATATTCCTATCACGAAATAATGAATTGAGTTCGTATAGGTATTTTGGATGCTGCTATTGAAATAGCGCTTCTTGCTATATTTTCTGCTACTCCGCCCATTTCATAAAGTATTCTACCTGGTTTAACGACAGCTACCCAATATTCGGGAGATCCTTTTCCCGAACCCATACGTGTTTCCGTAGGTCTTAAAGTAACTGGCTTGTCGGGAAATATACGTACCCATATTTTTCCACCGCGGCGCGCATTTCGTGTCATTGCTCGGCGGCCCGCTTCTATTTGTCTAGATGTAATCCAAGCGGGTTCAAGTGCCTGAAGAGCATATCTGCCGAAACAAATACGATTATCTCGAAAAGCTATTCCTTTCATTCTTCCTCTATGTTGTTTACGAAATCGGGCTCTTTTGGGGTTATAGTTGATGGTTGTTTCTCAATTCCATCTCTACTACAGAACCGAACATGAGAGTTTCTTCTCATCCAGCTCCTCGCGAATGAACGAATGAAATGATTAAAAATATATATATGTGTTTCATGAATAATATACTAAATCATGGGATTTTTGAGATTTCACTAAATTTATTTATTTTTTCTATTTCTAATCTATTTATTATTATTAGATTTATTATTAGTATTTGATAATCTTTTTTTGTTATAATCTTATAACAATTTTTTTTTGGATTATTTTATTAGATTTCTAAAAATTATTATTAGATTTCTAAAAATTAGCGATCTGATATTATAATTAT